CTTCTTTTCCCCATAAAGATATTGAATATAATGAGTTATTTTGAGCTCCGCTATAATTGTTAAAATTAACATGTAAATACCCTTCAAAGGTAAGTAAATACACCCGAAACATATAAAATGCGGTTAGTCCTGCTGTAAAACAAGCTATTACTGCGAAAATTGGTGAATACAACCAACTTTCGCTAAGAATTTCATCTTTGGACCAAAAACAAGCAAGAGGTGGAATACCACAAAGAGAAAGTGTACCTAATAAAAACGTAGTTCTTGTAATCGGAACATATCTTGTTAAACCGCCCATAAAAACCATATTCTGACTTTTTTCGGGTGAATATCCAACAAGGGGTTCCATTGAATGAATAATGGATCCGGACCCCAAAAACAATAATGCTTTCGAATAGGCATGGGTAATCAAATGAAATAAAGCAACTCGATAAGAACCTAGCCCCAGGGCTAACATCATATAACCCAATTGAGACATTGTAGAATAGGCTAAACTTCTTTTAATATCTCTTTGAGCAAGAGCCAAAGTAGCTCCTAATAATAGTGTTATTACACCTATCAAAGAAATTAGATTCATTATGTAAGGTATGTTTGTGAAAAGAGGAAGAAGCCGAGCCACAAGAAAAATTCCCGCCGCTACCATAGTAGCAGCATGTATAAGAGCCGAAATGGGGGTAGGCCCCTCCATGGCATCAGGTAACCATATGTGAAGAGGGAATTGCGCAGATTTAGCAACTGCACCGAGGAATAATAGAAAGGCACACAGAGTAGCAAATAAAAAATTAACCTCATTATTATGAATCAACTTATTAAATGTTTCGAACAAATCCCGAAATTCAAAACTTCCAGTTATCCAATAAAAACCTAAGATTCCCAATAACAAACCAAAATCCCCTACACGATTGGTTACAAAAGCTTTTTGGCAAGCGCTTGCTGCAATTGGTCGTGTAAACCAAAAACCTATCAAAAAATACGAACACATTCCTACCAACTCCCAAAAAATATAAATTTGTATCAAATTGGAACTAGTAACTAATCCCAACATTGAAGCATTGAAAAAACTCATATAAGCAAAAAATCTCAAATATCCTTGATCATGAGACATATAATTGTCACTATAAATAAGAACCAAAATTCCAACAGTAGTTATTAATATTAACATTATAGAAGTAAGCGGATCAATAAAGTATCCGAACTCTAAAGAAAAATCATTATTGATGGTCCAAGACCATAGATATTGATAAATAAGACTTCCCTTTATTTGTTGAATAGACAAATTGACCGAAAACAACATAGCTATACTTAGCAGTAAAACACTAGGAAAAGCCCACATACGACGAATATTTTTTGTTGCTGTTGGAACAAGTAGAAGTCCAAGTCCTATTGACATAGTAACAGGGAGTGGAAGAAAAGGTATTATCCATGCATATTGATATGTATGTTCCATAAGAAAGCAATTTAAAAATATTTTTTCTTATTAATTTGATTGTAATTGTTTCCGATTCACCAACTCTTATCTATTTCTATTTCGGAAAGAACAAGAATAAATAAAAGAAATCAGCAAAAAATTATGAAAAACTCAAAGATTTGAATTCTTAATTGATCCTATTTTTCCCATATATCCCATCTATTATTAAATAATTCAAAAAGCTCCAATTCGTTTGATCAAATGATATGACTAAATGAGCAGGTAAAAAAGTGATTATCCAGTTATTCACTAAAGAAAGATAAATTTTTATTAAATTTAAATTAAGATCAAAAAAATATCAAATTTTTAATTATTCTACCGTTTTGATGATTTATAACCATATAGTAAAAAAAGTTCCACCAACACAAAAAAAGAAAGCACTTGGTTCAGATATGGATCCAGTATCCGCTAATAACAGAAAAAAAAAAAAAGAACTTTATTTTTATGATCTATTAATCTATTATTTTAATCTATTATTTATTATCTATTAATCTATTTTCTATTATTATCTATTAATCATTATCTATTAATCTATTCATTATCTATTAATCTATTATTATTAATCTATTATATATAGTATAGTTAAATAGTATAGTTAAAATATTTAAAGTAATTATCTAATTCACTGTGGAACTGATTTAATTGGAATTCAATCGGAAAACTTATGCTTATTGTAAATAGAATCCTATAATATTTCTTATTTGGTATAGAATTGAATTTGGTATAGAATTGAAACAAGGTATTACTAGATAATATTAAAATTAATTACTTTTATATGGCTATAGTAGTTTTTTTTTTATATTTTATATTATATATAGTAGATTATATATAGTAGTTTTATAATTATAATATAATATAATTATATTATATATTTATAATATAATATATAGTATATAGTCATTTTAATATAGTAATTTTATATTTATATTTAAATTAGGAATAGGCACTCCGCTCTGAAATTGATCAATTTCATTTTCTATGAAAAGAAATTGAAATCATTTTCAATTTTATAAGGAGATGGGGAAAGATTTTTGTTTATTTTTTAAAAAATGTGTTATAAAAATAACAGACCAAAATCAAATATGAGTTGGAAACTTTTTTGTTCTTTTTGAGTGGCAATCAACTTCTTTTTAGTGATAATAGATACCGTAAACACAGATTAAGATGGGGCTATAAAATAAATAAACAATCAATACTAGCTCTTTCTTGATTTGAAGATTGTATTTGTATGTAATAGAGATACGAAAAAAAAAAGCATAACATAAAATAAACTAGAATAATAAAAGATTATTATCAAAAGAAATTTGCTTTTCTAGTACAAAGACTACATGTGATATGCAAAAAACAAAATCAATAATATAATATATTTTTTGCTTGTTAGGTAAGATACTTTTTTGTTATGAAAGATTTTTCTCTTTTATCTATATAATAAGTTAAGTAAAATACAGATAATAAATAATGAAGAAGGATCGATCCCTTTTGAACAATACATGTCTTTCACATCCAATGATAAAAACGACTAACTCTTTATTTTTGAATGGCAGTTCCAAAAAAACGTACTTCTATGTCAAAAAAACGTATTCGTAAAAGTATTTGGAAGAAAAAAGGATATTTGGCAGCGCTAAAGGCTTTTTCTTTAGCTAAATCAGTATCCACAGGACATTCAAAAAGTTTTTTTGTGCGACAAAACAAGTAATAAGGCCTTGGACTAATCTGAATTGACATAGTCCAAATAATAAAATTAATAATTAAAACTTTCATTTATTTTATAAGACGAGTGGATCGCATTAAATTAATTTGTGTTTTGTTTAAAATTCTTCAATTCAATATGAGCTAGAACTAACTGTTGTGATATGTAGAATAAGATTTTCTCTGTCTATTATAACTATACTGGCTTTAACTATTATTAACTATTATTAATTATTTTTCTATTTTTTCATTTAAATGAAAAAATAGAAAAATAATATACGAGGTTTCGTTTTCTTTTTTCATTATACTAAAATTTCGCGAAATGGTAATTTTGACTTACGACACTAACTTTTTACAAAAAGTTAATTTATTTGAAAATATATATTTTTTGTGAAAATGAAAAGTAAATTACAATAGAGATTGCAACTCTTTTTTGTTATATGTCTAGTCCAATACCTAATTGATTTATTTGGGTAAATCCTCCCATAAATGTTATACACAACAAGGAATAAATTAATAATAAAATTTAATGATACCGAGTTAGATAATATGTAAATATATAAAAAAAAAAAAATTAAATGAAAATTTAAACAAATAAAATAATCAATTTCAATTTAAAAATATTACATTAAATCCTGAGTCTCGACGATTCAAGATGAATGAGCTATTATTATTTCAAGCAAGCCGCCATGGTGAAATCGGTAGACACGCTGCTCTTAGGAAGCAGTGCTAGAGCATCTCGGTTCGAGTCCGAGTGGCGGCATCTCTAAAAATAACATTATATATCCTATATAGTATAGAATTTTAGAATTTATTTAATTCCTGATTTTAATTCTGTATGTAATTGGACTCCTTCTTTTATGATATTTGTAACTTTAGAACATATATTAAATCATATCTCTTTTTCGATCATTTCAATTGTAATTACAATTCATTTGATGACCTTTTTAGTCCGCGAAAAGGTAGGATTATATGATTCGTCGGAAAAGGGGATGATAGCTACTTTTTTGTCGATAACAGGATTATTAGTTATTCGTTGGATTTATTCGGGACATTTCCCATTAAGTAATTTATATGAATCATTAATGTTCCTTTCATGGAGTTTCGCTATAATTCATATGATTCCTAAAATATGGAATCATAAAAATAAAAACGATTTAAGCGCAATAACCACGCCAAGTGCTATTTTTACTCAAGGCTTTGCCACTTCGGGTCTTTCAACGGAAATGCATCAATCCGCAATATTAGTACCTGCTCTACGGTCCCATTGGTTAATGATGCATGTAAGTATGATGTTATTGAGTTATGCAGCTCTCTTAGTTGGATCCTTATTTGCAATTGCTCTTCTAGTCATTACATTTCGAAAAAATATCGAAAGTTTTGGTAAAAACAACAATTTTTTAATTAGGTCATTTTTCTTTAGTGAGATTGAATGTGTGAATGAAAACAGAAATGTTTTACAAAATACTTCTTTTTCTTCTTTAAATTTAAAAAATTATTACAAATATCAATTGGTCCAAAGATTGGATTATTGGAGTTCTCGTGTCATTAGTCTAGGGTTTACTTTTTTAACTATGGGTATTCTCTCTGGAGCAGTATGGGCTAATGAGGCATGGGGATCCTATTGGAATTGGGACCCCAAAGAAACTTGGGCATTTATTACTTGGACCATATACGCGATTTATTTACATATTAGAACAACCAAAAGTTGGCAAGGTGCGAATTCGGCAATTGCGGCTTCTATAGGATTTCTGATAATTTGGATATGCTATTTTGGGGTTAATTTATTAGGAATAGGACTGCATAGTTATGGTTCATTCATATTAACTTAGATACTAATTTAATTTAGTATCTAATTGAATAAACTTATTGAAAAATAAAAAAATCGTCCCACAGATAAAGAAAGTTTGTGTAAGTTTTTTTGAGAACCGTTTCACTCAAAAAGTGAAACGGTTCTCAAAAAAACTTGAGATGTAATGTATACCATTACAATTCCAACTCACTTCACATAAAGACTTTCCGTTTTATTCATGAAGACTACCTATCATAATAATTAGATAGAATAGCTTGTACCTTGTCAACTGATAATGAAATAACCAAATCAGGATACAGACCAATCGCTATTACGGGTAAAAAGATACAAATCGAAATAAATAGTTCCCGTGGTCCAGAATCTACAAAAAAAGAGTTTGGAAGATTGAATAACTTGTATCCATAGAACATCTGGCGTGACATAGATAATGAATAAATAGGAGTTAATATCATTCCAATTGCCATTACAAAAGTAATTAGTATTTTTGGTATTAAAAGGTATTTTGGACTGGTAATTATTCCAAAAAATACTACCGATTCCGCAGCAAAACCACTCATTCCAGGCAATGCAAGAGAAGCCATTGAGAAACTGCTGAACATAGTAAAGATTTTTGGCATTGGAATAGATATCCCTCCCATTTCGTCAAGATAAACAAGACGTATTCTATCACAACTTGTTCCCCCTAAGAAAAAAAGGGCAGCACCAATAAATCCATGAGAGAGTAATTGTAAAATAGCTCCATTAAGTCCTGTGTTGGTTATCGAACCAATTCCTATAATTGTGAAACCCATGTGAGAAATGGAAGAATAGGCTATTCTCTTTTTTAAATTGCGTTGACCGAGAGAGGTTGAAGCGGCATAAATTATTTGTATCGTTCCCACTATTACCAACCATGGGGAAAATATGGAATGAGCGTGGGATAGAAATTCCATATTGATCCGAATCAATCCATATGCTCCCATTTTTAATAAGATTCCGGCTAGAAGCATACATGTACTGTAATGTGCTTCCCCATGGGTATCTGGTAACCATGTATGTAGGGGTATAATCGGTGATTTGACAGCATAAGCAATAAGGAAGCCAATATATAATATTATTTCCAATGCTACGGGATACGATTGATTAGCTAATGTTTCAAAATTTAATGTTGGTTCATTGGAACCATATAAACCCATACCTAGAACTCCTATTAAAAGAAAAATGGAACCCCCCGCAGTGTATAAAATAAACTTTGTAGCCGAGTACAGACGTTTTTTCCCACCCCACATGGATAAAAGTAAATAAACAGGAATTAATTCTAACTCCCACATGATAAAAAAAAGTAAAAGGTCTCGAGAAGAAAATGATCCTATTTGACCACTGTACATTGCTAACATCAGAAAATGAAACAATCGCGAATCTTGAGTAACTGGCCAAGCCGCTAAAGTAGCTAAAGTAGTGATAAATCCTGTCAATAAAATAGGTCCTATCGAAAGTCCATCGATTCCCAGTCTCCAGTGAAAATCAAAAAAATTTATCCATTTAAAATCTTCTTCTAATTGGATTAACGGATCGTCCAATTGAAAATGATAACAGAATGCATAGGTCGTTATAAGAAGTTCCAATAAACATATACCCAAGGTATACCAACGAACTACCTTATTTCCCCTATGCGGGAGAATAAAAATGGAAGAGCCCGCGAATATAGGAAAAACAACAATTATTGTTAACCAAGGAAAATAACTCGTGGTAAAGACAAGATACGCTTTGACCAGAAAAACCCGTACTCAATATCAATAATTTTTTTTTTATTTTATTCTGAGCACGGGTTTTTGTCAGTAAAGAGGAATCAAATGATTAAAGTGGATTTTTTTATAACGTATCAATAAGCTAGGGCCATACTGCGAGTTGTCTCATGCCATAAATAAACACGGACACTCAAAAAATCTGTTGGACAGGCGGATTCACATCTCTTACAACCTACACAGTCTTCGGTTCTTGGAGCGGAGGCAATTTGCTTAGCTTTACATCCCTGCCAAGGTATCATTTCCAAAACATCCGTAGGGCAGGCCCGTACACATTGAGTACACCCTATACATGTATCATAAATCTTTACTGAATGTGACATTGGATCTATAAGCTTCAGTTTTGAACATCAAATTTTTCGATCTGGTAAAATCAATAATAAAAAAATCCATATATTGTAGACACCAGACGAATCAGTGGTTTACCAGAATCTTTTTAGAATCTATATATTTCTGGATCTGTTCATGAGAAGAGAGCCAAGAGCCTTTGATTTCTATTTCACCAAACATAGTGGTATGAATTATCCATATTACATGCTAATACTAACTAATACTAATAAAATAAAACTATAAAAACCGGCGAGTATAAATATAAAAAATATTAATTATTATTATTAAAATTATTATTATTAATATAAATAATATGAATTATGTTAGTACTAATTAATCATATTTTATTATAAACTATAAAATTATTAACATAATATTATGAACTATTATACTATACTTCTTATTTATCTTATGTATATTATATAATATATAATATAATATATATTAAATACATATTAAAATATATATTAAGATAATAAAATATAATTAAATAAAAAATTAAATTAAATAATTAAATATAAAATATATTATATTATATAAAAAAATATATTTATATTATAAAAAAATAAAAAATATAATATAAAAATATAATATAAAAAAATATAATATATTATATAAATAATATATTATATAAATATAAATTATATAATTATATAAATTATATAATTTATAAGTATAATTAAATATATAAGTATTATAAATATATAAGATAATTAAATATAAAAAAGATAATTAAATATAAAATAAATTTATAAATTAAACATCAAATTATATAAAATTATAGATTAGGTAAAGCTTTGTTTGTGATAAGGGATATCCCATATTTTCTTATTTTTATTTTATATGATTTTGTATTTATTATTAATTTTTTTATTTATTATTATTTATTATATTAATATTATTTTCATTTCAAATTAAGTTAAGTTAGTATATATATTATTTACTATTCATATTCAGTCAGTTTAAAATCAGATTCAGTTTATTTATTATATCATACTTAGTAATATTACACATACATATTATATAATTATACATGATAAATATATGGTTTGTTTGTATAGATGTATTTTTTATCTCGGCATATGTAATTAGTATATGATATGTGTTTTCATTTTTTTTTTTTTTTATTTTATTTATGAGTATAGTATTAAATTTTATATGAATATATGAAATGAATGTGATTATTTATTACAATTTCATTATATCATTAGGACTATTTATTCAACAAATTTGATTGATTAATACGCGTCGATTTTCTGTTACGATAGATCGATGAAACAATAGCTAGACCAATAGCCGCTTCAGCCGCTGCAATAGCTATAACAAAGATCGAAAAAATATCTCCCTTTAATTGTCGATTATCAAATAAATCAGAAAATGTAACAAGATTAATATTAACCGAATTTAGTATAAGCTCAAGACACATAAGTGCTCTAACCATGCTTCGACTTGTGATCAATCCATAAATACCGATAGAAAACAAATATGCACTCAAAAAAAGTACATGCTCAAACATCATTGACTAACTCCTTATCAATCTCAATTGATTTCACTAAACAATTCAATTGCTTTAAGTTTTTATAAACTAAAATAAGAATTTCAAAAAGTCATAATTCCCGGGCAAAATCCAGGACAAAAGAAAGCATTCAAGATAGAAAAGATATAAAAGGGGGGTAGAATCAAATACCTTGGAATACCTTATATTTTATATATAGGTCTCTTAGATTAATATCATTCATATATTAACTATAAATATCAAAAAATATTTGAAGGGAAATAAATGTCCTAATAATAACACAAGAGAAAAAGGCCCATTTTTTGAGTGTTAATCTTAAGTATTTTTTAATACTAAGTATTTAGTATTAAAGTATTTATAAATCATATCATATGAGTAAAGATAAAGTATTTATAATTTATAAAAAGTATTTCTAATTTATATTATATTTTTTTATATTTTTATATTTAATTTAAATATATTTATGTATAAATTATGTTATATATAAATATAATTTATATTATTACTACTTACTAATGACTAATTCTTTTTATTGACGAGCCATAGTAATTGCACCTATCAAGGCAACTAAAAGAATTATAGAAATGAGTTCAAATGGAAGAAAAAAATCTGTTGATAAATGAATCCCAATTTGTTGAACATTACTTATAAGGTCTTGCTCTATAATGTGGTTTGATTTTGTAGTCCAAATAATCCCATACCATGATGTATCTGAAATAGTAGTAATTAGTAAAAAAAGAATACTTGTACAAACCAGCGAAGTAACCCCATCTCCCACAGTCCAAAGATATAAATCATTGGAATATTCTGACCCCTTCATAAACATCACAGCAAATATAATTAAGACATTTATAGCTCCTACATAAATAAGGAGCTGTGCAGCAGCTACAAAATAGGAGTTCAAGAGAATATAGAATAAGGATATACAAACAAGAACCAATCCCAAGGAAAAGGCAGAATAAATTGGATTGGTAAATAAGACTACTCCTAGACTCCCTAATATAAGAGCGAATCCCAGAAATACTACAAGAATATCATGTATTGTCCCAGTTAAATCCATTATGTATAATGTATAAAAATAGATAAGTTGAAATTTTTTATGACCCTTTTGAAGAATCTAGGAAAAAGGTTACCCTATTTGGTTTTTCTTGTATAGGCTATATCCCTAATTGAATTAAATTTTAATGTAGTGTGAATTTTTGTATTTAGATTTTGTATTTAGATATATTTATATATTAATATATTTTTAATATATTTTTTTTTTATTTTAAATTTAATTTTATATAAAAATTTATATTTAAATTTATTATTTATATAATTATATAATTTATATATAATTATAATTTATATATAATTTTATATATAATTATAATTTATTATTTAATATAATATAATATAATTTATTATTTATATTTTTTATTATTTATTTATATTTATTATTTATATTAAAATATATATTGATTTGAATTAACATATCATATATTGATTAATATATTAATATATATATTGATTAATAATATTAATTATAATTATATTATTATATTAAAAATTTAAATATTAAATTTAAATAATTATAAATTTGAATTTAAATAGCCAATCAAATCATCAAATCAATATCAATATCAATAATATATATATATATCAATATCATATTATATTTAATTTATATCAAAATAAATATATATCAAATATATCAAAAAAGGGATCTGATCTTACTAATTGGTAACTGTCCTTGAATGAAGAGGTTTATTCTTTTCTTTGTTGATTTGAGTTGAACTCATAACTGTTTGAATTGTGTAATCTCCTATTATTGATATTGGTAACCGACCCAATGCAATTTGATTATAATTCAATTCGTGGCGATCATAAGACGAAAGTTCATATTCTTCAGTCATTGATAAACAGTTTGTTGGACAATACTCGACACAGTTACCACAAAATATACAAACCCCAAAATCAATACTATAATTAAGCAATTGTTTCTTTTTAATATCTGCTTCCAATCTCCAATCCACAACGGGTAAATCTATAGGGCATACACGAACACATACTTCACAAGCAATACATTTATCGAATTCAAAATGGATTCGACCCCGGAAACGCTCTGATGTGATTGATTTTTCATAAGGATATTGAATAGTTACGGGCAAACGATTTGCATGAGATAAGGTAATAATAAAACCTTGACCAATATACCTTGCAGCTCGTACTGTTTGTTGACCATAATTCATGAATCCAGTCACCATAGGAAACATATCGTATATATCAATGAAATAAATAAATTAATATTTCTTTCTCTTGTTTGATTGAGAGAGGTTCTGAATCTAGAATAGCGTTAATGTATTCTGTTATTTATAGTGAAACAAGTTGGAAAGAAGTTGTCAATAATAGATTACCTAGAGAAATCGGTAAAAGAAATTTCCATCCAAGATTTAATAGTTGGTCCATTCTCATCCTAGGCAAAGTCCATCTTGTTGCGATAGAAATAAACAGTAACAAATAGGCTTTAGCTAATGTAATGAAGATACCAATTGTTATTCCAAAGATCCCTCCTATTTTATTTATTCCGAAAAATTCAGGAATAAATATGTATGGGAGAGATAAATTCCACCCCCCTAAGTAAAGAACTGTTACAAATAATGAAGAAACTAATAAATTTAGATAAGAAGCGACGTAAAACAAACCATATTTGATACCTGAATATTCGGTTTGATAACCTACTACTAATTCCTCCTCTGCTTCTGGTAAATCAAAAGGTAATCTCTCACATTCCGCTAGAGAAGAAATTAAAAAAACTATAAATCCTATAGGCTGACGCCACAGATTCCACCCCCAAAAACCATATTTTGACTGTGCCTCAACTATATCAACTGTACTTGAACTATTAGATAATTATAGTCGGCGATAACATCACAGTTTCCGTCGCTATTCCAGAACCGTACATGAAACCTCAGTTTCATACGGCTCCTCTACGGCCACAAATAAATATAAGGACTAGTCCGGTATTAACATTAATTATTTATTTTAGAAAATATAGAATAAAGATAGATTGGAGAGAGAGTCAAAAATTAGACCGAGGTAATTCTGTTTGCTAGAAAAAAGCGCTTTTGAATTAATCTCATTCTCTTAAAAAAAAATTCTTTGTTCAGTAATAATTTATTACTTCAATAATAAAATACTCATTTTTGTAAATAGACAGTTCGACCCATCTTTTTTTTATTAGATTACGAAAAAGAAAGAATTAGCCGCTAATTCATGAATTTTTGTAAGAATTTCATATGCATGGATACGGTAAAGAAAGAATAACTAAAGATATTTTATTATTCAGTTATTTTCCCATTTCATATATTGATATTGCATTCTATTTCTTTTGTTCCTGTTCTTGTTTCTCAGAATAACGGGGGTACTCTGAAAAAAGAGGATTAATTCGTTCTTGATAGTCATTTCTTTAATCAGTGAATAGGAGTATACTCTAGATCGGAATCTTATAAGGAAGTACTACTTTATCATTTCTACTAACTTAAAGCCCTTATTTTGATTCATTTTATGCGTAAATGCCTCTTTTGAGACTTTACATTATCTCTATTACTAATCTTTTGTGTATCTTGGTGTTCCTACTTGTCTACTCATTTTTGATTGATCTCCCATATGGTAATACGTACAAGACTCTAGTTGAAACTCCATACAGTTGATCCTTTGTACCCGCTTCAAGACATGAGGACTAATCAAACAATTTTAATCTTGGGGGTAAACAGTTTACACTGCCTATGTTTACTTCCACTTTACTCTTGTACATAGGGAATGAGAATGAATTTTCTTACTGCGAATTTATAAGCTGTTTTGTTTCACTCATATGACTATCTAGTTTAACCCATGGACCTAAATCTGAATGATGAATAAAAAAATAACTATATCTATTCAACACATTTAATCCATTTCCTAAAAATAAGGAAAAGTTCATGTTCTAACGAATCACACGTAGAGATATTGCTAACACACATAGAGTTAATGGTATTTCATAACTAATAGATTGAGCAGCAGCTCGTAAACCACCTGAAAAAGAATATTTATTATTCGACCCATATCCTGACATAAGAAGTCCAATAGGAGCAATACTTGAAATGGCGATCCATAAGAAAACACCTACACTGAGATCGGCTAGAACAAGGCGATACCCAAAAGGAATTACTAAATAACTTAGTAAAATAGAGATAACCGCGATTGCTGGCCCGGCACTGAACAAACGACTATCCCCTCTAGAGGGTAGGAGATCCTCTTTAAAAAGTAGCTTGGTGCCGTCCGCTAAAGCTTGAAGAATTCCTAACGGACCCGCATATTCAGGTCCAATACGTTGTTGTATCCCTGCGGATATTTCTCTTTCTAACCACACAATTACTAGTACACCTATTATGATTCCAAATATCAGGATGAAAATAGGGACAAAGAGCCATATAAGTTCATAACCCTCTTTTAAGAATTCCGATCCAGAAAAAGAATTGATAGTTTGTACTTCTGTTATATCAATTATCATTTCAACGATCAACTTCTCCCATAATAATATCTATACTACCTAGTATCGTCATGATATCAGCCAATTTCATTCTTTTAACTAGCTGAGGCAAAATTTGCAAATTGATGAAACCTGGCGGACGAATTTTCCATCTCCAAGGGAAAACACTCTGATCTCCTATAATAAAAATGCCCAATTCCCCTTTTGGGGCTTCTACCCTGACGTAAAGTTCTTGTTTTGACAATTCAAAATTGGGCGAAGGTTTTTTACTAATGAATCTATATTCAAAATCATTCCATTCGGAATCTTTTGCTCTATCAAAGCGTCGGACTTCTAAATTTTCATAAGGTCCCCCCGGAATTCCTTCTAGAGCCTGTTGAATAATTTTTATGGATTCTGCCATTTCACCGATTCGTACTAAATAACGAGCTAATGAGTCTCCTTCTTTTTGCCATTGGATTTCCCAATCGAATTCATTGTAACACTCATATTGATCAACTTTACGAAGATCCCATTGGATTCCGGAAGCTCGTAACATTGGGCCCGATAAGCCCCAATTTATAGCTTCCTCTCCCCCAATAATGCCTACTCCTTCAACTCGTTCCAAAAAAATAGGATTTTGTGTAATAAGTTTTTGATATTCGTCAATTCCTGTTAAAAAATAATCGCAAAAATCCAAACACTTATCTATCCAGCCATGAGGTAAATCAGCAGCTACTCCTCCGATACGAAAATAATTATGCATCATTCGCATACCTGTGGCAGCTTCAAATAGATCATATATCAATTCCCTTTCTCTGAAAATATAGAAAAAGGGAGTCTGTGCACCAATATCTGCCATAAAAGGGCCAAGCCATAACAAATGAGAAGCTATACGACTCAGTTCTAGCATAATTACTCTGATGTAGCTGGCTCTTTGAGGTACTTGAATATTTCCCAATTGTTCTGGTGCATTTACTGTTATTGCTTCGGTGAACATAGTAGCCAGATAATCCCAACGCGTTACATAAGGCAAATATTGTACAATTGTTCGGTTTTCCGCAATTTTTTCCATTCCTCTGTGTAAATAACCTAGTATGGGTTCACAGTCAATAACATCTTCACCATCGAGAGTAACAATCAGTCGAAGAACACCATGCATTGATGGGTGGTGAGGACCCATATTGACTATCATAAGATCTTTTTTTGTAGCCGGTACAGTCATATCTTTTTCCCCAATTCATTATTCTATGAATTTTTCAAAATGAGGTTCGGTCAAAATAAAATCAAACAAAATATAAAAATATAAAAAAAAATGGTTCAAACGAATCTTTGAATTAACGAGTTTTTGGCTCTCGAATATCCAACTGACCAATTAATTTCTTATAACGTACTCTATTTTTCTTTGACAAATATGCCAACAGCCGTTGACGTTTTCCCAGAATTATTTGTAAACCCCTCTGGGATAAAAAATCCTTTTTATGCAATTCCAAATGTGAAGTAAGTCTTCGTATCTTATTGGTGAAACTGAATACTTGAAATTCGGTGGACCCCTTGTTTTCTTCTTTTTCTTCTTGTTCTTGTGAAATAATGGAGATAAATGAATTTTTGACCATAAAAGAATTTTCCATTTTTTTTTTTTACTGATCAGAAAAAATAATGAGAGTTTCCTCTTACTCTTGTATATACAATTGTATATACGATTTTTTTCTATCCAAATCAAATTAATAAATAAAAAATTAAAATTTGATTTGGATAGAAAGGTGTAATATATTTCTGCATTCCAAAAAGGGAATGATTTCTTTGTATTGTACCTAAGAAGATTTCGCCGATTTATTTCTAGATTTAGTTTAGTTGACAAGCCATAAAATTTTGTATCATGTATCATAATATAACACAACATATGTGTATACCTTTTGGCCTTTGTATATCAAAGGCCTCACCCACACACTACACATTTTTATATATAATATATATTTATATATAATTATATATATAAATATATAAATATAATTAAATATAATTAATATTAATAAATATTAATAATAAATATTAATATATAATATAATAATATATAAGAATATAATATAAGAATATAATATATAAGTTTATATAATATATAAGTTAATTGTTTAATATATAAGTTAATTGTTAATTATCTATTTATATTATATTATATCTATTTATAGTTTAGATATATAAGTTTATAGTTTAGATATATAAGTATAATTAGATATATAAGTATAAATAATTTTTCTATTTTTTTATATTATTTATATTTTATATTATTTATATTGTAAGTAACATATTATATTACAAATAATATATTTATATAAAATGGGATGGGTATAGGTCATATATATATATAAAATAATATAAAATATAAATAAATTTATTGTAAATATACATTTATTGTAAATATACATTTATTGTAAATATACATTTATTGTAAATATACATAGTATATTGTCTATATATAGATATAGTAATATTTTTTTATATTTATTTTTATTTAATTTATATATATATATGATATGGTTATATATATATGATATGGTAATATATACAGTAATATTTTATATATAGTAATAATCAGTAATAATCTATTACTTATTATATATATATATATAGTAATAGTATAGTATTATTATATACATAACATAGTATTTTAATAGTATTTTATTTTTATACATAACATAGTATTTTATTTTTATTCATTCATTATATTATAATTATAAATAAATATTAAGTATTTAATTTAAATTTAAAATTAAAAAATATTAATATTAAAAATACTATTATATATTAAATATACTATCAAAAAATTCTGAAGTGTATTGTGGATACATCTGTATTCTTGACATACTGAAACGACTACCATTATTGGTATCAAACCAATACCGATTCATACAAGCTAAATCTTCTAATCGATAATTGGGCCAAAGAAATAATTTTAATTTAATTAATTTGTTTTTATTTGCATTTGTGTTAAAATGCTTGTCCTTTTTCAAAAACTGCCCATAGTTTCTTATGCCGTTTTCATTGAAAAATAATCGATTTCTATCTACGTCTACAGCATTCCCCTTCCAGGAATTGAAACAAATTAGAATTCTCAACTCTCTACGACGTCTAGTAGATAGAATATTTTCAGGAACAAATAAATCATAATTATTTTTATCTTCACTCACAAACATAGTGCTATGTTGTGAAATAGATTTATCAAAGGGACTCTTATCAAATTCTTTTATATATTTTTTATTAGTTTTAACTTGTTGTTTACTCTTATTGATCAATGAAATACCTATGGTTTGATATATAAAAAATTCTTCATCCCATTTTTTAGAGAAACGAACTGGTTCAATAATAAATATTCTTCTTTTTATCAATTCTGTAAGAGATATATTTTTTTTAATCAACATTACGTCTAGGCGCATTTCTCCTCTTTGAATTGAGGATATAGTAATTTCCCTTATATTTGTCAGTCTAAGTAATAAACAATATACCTTTATATTGTTGATCAGTCTTTGATTCAAAGAATCATCCCATCTTAATTGAAAAAGAAAATATTTTTTCAGGAAGAAATCTAGTTCTGCTTTCTTCTTACTCTTGAATTGTTTTTTCTTTCTACGTTTTTTAATGGTTGATTCTGTGTCATTTTTTTTAACATCTTCTTTTTTCTTTTGTTTTTGTATATCTTGTTGTGTATCTGATCCAGGATCTCTTTGATTTAGTTTTTGTTTTTTTTTTTGTTGGTTCTGATTTTCTAATTCAAAAAATCCTTCTTTATTAGATCGTAGATTAAGATCCTTTTTTGGATTTCCGTTGATGTTCTTATTTTGACTAATATTCTTATCTCTATGAATCTTTAAAAGAAGAAATTGGATTGGTATAATCCACGGTTTAAGCTTATATGCATCATAAAGTAGTCCAAATTCTGGGAAGAACCAAGATTCCAGATTTGATATAGGACGATATGGCCTTTCTTTATTCATTCCCATCCAATCAAAAAGTTTTTTTCTTTTATTGAATGGTTTTGTTTTTTGATGAATCGTGAGAGGATAAATATTTTTATTATAAATTTTTTGATAATTATTAGTTTCAGCTTTAGTATTTTTATTAATCTTGGTACCAACATGCATATTAGTCCAAGCATCCATATAGAAATTTTTTCTAAAATAAAACCGGAGAATTCTACAATCAAAGTATTTTCTATCTAGACATTTTTCTCCATATGGACTAGATTCTTCTCCTAGAGAATCACTAATATCTATATCTACTAGTACATAAAATGATTCAGGTTTCTGTGTTTTCTGTGTATTGAAATTAGATGGGATTCCTTTGTCTCTGTTTACTTGTGATGGCGATGCATAAATATATGAGTCCCCTCCACTCTCATAATTCAAATATTTATGTGCTAGAAGATCATATTTGTAATTTTTTTTTAATTTTTCTTTTTGTCCTGTCCGTGAGTCTATTCCGTAATAATTTTGTTTCACGTAATGAATTAATTGGTTTTTTTTATATGAATCCAATATTCTTGAGTTTTTTTTTTGAGTTGTACAGCGTTGATTGACTCTATTTCTCCATTTTTGTGGTACTAATTGAGACCATTGAGATTGAGATAAATTGTATCGATAATGATTCTTTAACCAGTTTTTCCATTTATGCATTCCAGACTTATAAAATTTCTTATGTTTTGAGGTGGAATCGAATAGTCCGCGTGTCCTACAAAAATCTTTGATTCTATCTTTAAGAAAGAGACGGATTCCGTGATATTGAAGTACGGATTTCAAGTAATATTTGTTATTAACTTGAATTTGTGATAATGTATAAAATACATATGCTTGTGACAAAGAGGATAAGTCATAATAAAGGTTTGAATTTTTATTATTAGAAAGCGACTTTTTCATTGTCGAAATAAAGTTAATTGTATTTTTATTTGTTTGATCAATCCCTTTTTGATTTGTTTCATCAAAGAATTTTTTGATCATTTTTTTTGTTGATTCAAGGAAAAGTTGTGCATTGGTCCTAAGAATGTTAATGGTACATAGAAGGATATCGCTGTATTTTTTTTCAATGAAATATTTGAGAAAGTAGTCTAATTTACGTATTAATCGGGTACTCTTTCTTTTTAATATTTGCCAAATATGTTTTTGCAATTCTGAATTTTTATCAGCAGAATTTTTCTTGTTAGAGCTAATACTTATATCTGGAGTTATAATTATTTTTTTCTTGTCTTTTGTGATTTGTTCTATTTGATTCCTGATTGTGGTTGTCCTATCAGCAAGATCTTTTATTTTTTTTTCTATAAGTGAACGTTTTGTCCAATCCGTGGATCGAATTCGAATGGTTGATTCGTCGGTAATCTTATTACTGATTATAGAATCTTTTCTATTTTCGTCCGATTCACCTATTTTTACTTTTCCGAATCCAAATAAAAAAATGGGGTTTATTTTTTCAAGTTCTTTCATTATTCGTTTTAAAACTAGAACTATTTTGTTAACCCATCTTGTTTTTTCTTTTGAAATCCTTAAAAACAATTTTCTCGTTTTTTTTAAAACTTTTAGAACTAGAGAAAGATAAAATGTTTTTTCCACTTTTCTAATTTTTTTTTTTAACTCTTTAAAAATAGGTTCAAAAAAAGAAGGTTGTTTTCGAGGAGAACCGAAGGGGAGTTCCGCTTCTCTTCCCCAGACTGTTAAAAAACAAAAATTGTCCTCTTTTCCCCCTTTTTTCATTGTATCTCTATGATGGGATCGTACCTTAGTTTGCCAAGGTTTCAGACGGAAAGGAAATAGAATTTTTATTTGAATACCATCCGTTAACCAATCTTTTGGAAATTCTGTTTCTGATAATTGAATACCATTATAGGTACATTTAACATGCATTTCTCTATTCCAATCTTTCAAATCCTCGTACCATTCGGGGAATTGGAATAATAACATACGGCCGACATTTTTAGCTATTATCAACGAGGGCAATACAATGTATTTTCGAAGAATCGATTGGGTTACTAACATGGAACCTCTTATTGCTTGAGCAATAATAATGCTATCCCAAGTTTCTGATATTGTTATACGTTCATTTTCCTCTCTTTTTTCACTGTTTTTTTTCTCTCTTTCTTTTGCCTCTTCCTCCTCAGACTCAGAATCAAAAATTTCAAATTCCGACTCTCTACCCATCCAATCCCTAAAAACGAGATTCATCATTTCGGAAATGTCAAAAGAGAGAAAAAAAGTTTTGTCTATTTGATCCAAAAAAAGTGGCGAATGCACATTTGCTTGAAACATTTCCGAAGTAACTGTTTTACGTCTTTGAGCCCGCATGGATCCTTTGATTAGATCCCGACGAAAATCCGATTGTTGTGAGTAACGTATCAAAGACACCTCTTCCGCTGGATCAATATCACTAGTATTACTAATACTATTGGTAGTTTCGTCATTATCAGTATAAATTACAACACGTTTGGCTTTTCTTGAACAAATTTCATAATCTTCCGTTGATTCTTCTTCATTTTCTTCCTCTTGTTCTTCTAAATCGTCGGTGGTCAATTTGTATGACCATCGAGAAACCTCCTTTCTTATTTCTTCTATTTCAGGTTCAGGAAAAAAAAATTGATTATTTTGATTTCTAATTGTTTGATCATTGTGATCGGTTGTAACTACATCGAATATCAATTGAAAAGATTTTGCTTGCTTTTCTGAATCAATTCTTTTTTCTTCTGCCAATAAAGACAGGTTTTTCAAATTAAGACTGGGTGGGGATTCAAATGGGACTTCGCCGTTTGAGGTTAAGGAATGAGATTCCCCAATATTTGTCGATAAAAATTCTCCATCAAAGAGATTCTTTTTATATTCAAATTCTTTTTTTTTGGAATCATTATAAAGTAGACCGTGAATTTTATTTATCCAGACTATTTCTATGGGCTTCTCCGCATCTGTAGAAGTTATTAAATCATTCCTGATTGAACGTGAATATAATTTTTCGATTTTTCCGCGATATGGTCCGTTTAAAAAAGGATCGTACATTTTAGGCAAGCATTCCTTTTCATTTTCATCATTGCATAATCTGGTTCTTTTCTCGAGCACGTCTAGAATAAGGGATCCTGTTTTTTTTTCTAGAGTTTTTATTCGATTTATTAATTCATTGCTCAAGGTGTGCTTTTTTTGTTCATTAGTATAAACCCAATAATTATCCTCGTGGGATAGTTTTTTGGTCGTGTACAAAGATATCTTTCGTTCTATCATTTCTGAAAAAGTCGATAAACTCGGCGGATATGTAAAAGATATTCTTTGTTTTCCATCACTTGGACATGTATAAAAAAAATATTGTGACATTTCATTTCGTACAGCATTTTCAAATCGATCATTTTTTATATATCGAGATGGGCGATTCCATCGTTTACAGTCGAAAAGAAAAGTGACAAGCGATTTTTCAACCCCAAAAAGGCTTTTGTCTTCTTTACTTTCTAACTCCAAAAGTTCTTGTTCTCGATACCTATTAAGATAAGAGTCTTCGTAAACCGGGCTAGCCTTATAGTACGTCTCTTTAAGGTTAAAGTGGAATTCATTCTTTGTTTTTGTTTTTTCTTTTCCACTCGCGGGGATTTTGTTCATTTCATTTATTTTGTACGGATCCTTTTTTTCTTCGACGGATACCTCTTCGTCCTCTTTAGTTTCTTTTCGGGCCGAAGTTTTTTCTATGTCGCTTTCTTCCTCATTTTCCCTGCGTTCCCCCGTTACTGAGGTTTCCTTGAATTTTTTAGTAATAATAGGGAAAGGCATTCTGCCTAAATAGTATACACAAGTGATAAATAAGAGAATATTAAATATTCGAGCCAGATAATTTCTCGATTCTGAAAGAAGGTACTTATTAGATTGAATGGAATGATTTTGCCGTATCCATAATACAACTAATTCAACCCACTTAATAAAAAAAATGTGACCAATTAACCAACCAATAAAACTACTCGTTACAAATAACATCTTGTTGTTGCATCGAAACATATAAATGTTGACTAATCTGGCTAGTGTTGAACTTGGTAAAAAAAAATGGTTGAATAGTTGAAAAATCAAATTATTAAAGAATGTACATTGAATGTTGAAATTACGTATTGAATTTCTAGTAGTGGATCCATAATCTAAAAAGTTATTTTTATTGCTCCAGAAGAAATGAAATAAAAGATATGGTAGAACTAGGACAGTTATTTTATGAGGTTTGCCCAATGCTAAATGCAGAGGCGCATAATAGATTGATATAAACATCAGAAGCTGTCCCATAAAAAAACCGGTTGTTGCTGATATCTGCTTTTCGGTTCCTTCTTCCATAACCCAAGCTCGAAGAAGGAAGAGATAAGAGGGCCCTATGGAGAACGTGGTCATAAATCCATAAAAAAGTCCAACTATAACAACGGAATTTATTATCTTCATGCATAAGGATAATGGATTATCTAATAGAAAAAATTTCAAAATCATCACAAACCTCCTCCTTTTCTTTTGTATTGCAATTTCTCGATCATTATATGATGATTTTGAAACTTTCATATATATTTTCATATATATATGAAAATATATATATATAGTATATAGACTCTATGTTGGGGTTATAAGTTTCTTTGCAGGTGAAGTAATTAAATATTTAGTAGGGGGCGGACGAATCTCGTCTTATCTCTTTTTGTATTTATCTTTTGTATTAATCTTTTTATTAAATTAATTTGTTTTCTGTTTTTGATTTTGAGTTTATAATTATATATATATTATATATGAGTTTATAATTATATTATATATATAATATACTCAATAATATACTCATAATTATAATATACTATATACTCATAATTATATTATTAATTATATTTAATTATATTATAAATTAATTATATTATAATATAATTATAATATAATATATAATAATATATATATATACATACATATATATTTTTATATTTTTTTTATTTTATAATTTATAATTTTATTTATATTAATTTAAATTCAATTTATATTAATTTAATAGAATTTATTAATAATTAGATAATCATAATATATCATAATATAAAATAAATAATTTGAATTTAATATTCATATTAAATATAATTATATAATATAATTATAATATAATAAATAATATAAATATATAAAATAAAAATATATAATATATAAAATAAAATATTATTTATAATTTTAAAATAAAGTTTTATTACATGTATATTCACTAAACAAATATAATACATTCATAAATACACAAATATAACATATTCACTAAACTGAAAATGAAAATGTAACTTATAAATTTATATTTTCTATATATTTTTGTTTTATTTTCATAATAAATTAGAAATAATAAATTAAATAATAAATTAAATTTAAATAATAAATAATTTATAAATAATATAACTAAAACTACTATTAAATA